GTCCATCCGATGGATCTGTTATGGTTATTTCATACCCCCCTTTTTCTTTTCGTATGATTTTACTTACTATGCCCGCCCCTGTAGCATTATAAACTGTATTGTTACTCTTGCTTCCGTCGGGATAAATCTGGCCCCTTCCCCTATTCCCCCCTACGTATATAGGATATTTTAAGAAGTGAACATCTTTCTTAGTAGCGGGGTCGGGGGAAAGAATAGGAAAGGTGATTTCACTATATTTCTGACCGGGGACAGGCCCTATCACAAGAATATTTTGTTTATTAGGGCGATAGCTCTGAAAAGACAAATTGCCTATCTTTTCTTTCATCTCGGGAGAAATACGATCGGGAGGAGCTAATTCAAACCCCTCCGGTAAAATAAGAACAGCCCCCACATTCAAACCCCCTTTCTTACCATTAGCAAGAACTTGTTTCACTTGCTTATCATAAGGAATTCGAACAACTGCTTCAAATACAGTATCAGGGAGTACCGCCTGTGGAACCTCAATATCCACGGGCTTATTAGCTAAATGGCAGTTGGCACATACAATACGCCCAGTCGCTTCTCGTGGATTTTCATAACCCTGCTGCGCAAAAATGGGATATGCACTTGAAATGGATGTCCGAGTTATGATATATATCATGAGCGATACGGAAATAGATCGAGTAATATGTTCCTTTATCCAAGAAAAAGTCTTTCTAGTTTGCATGGTCTAATCATTGATCCGAAAATTTCTACAATAAATTTGGCAGGTCGCTAGTATAGTTCCCTGTCCACGATTCTGCTATTTATTGGAATCATTTTACTAGAATACTATAGTATAAGTATACTATGAAAATAGTATGAAAATCTCCTGTTTTTAATACTTATGTAGAACTACAAAGTAAGAAACATTCTAATTGGATTAATATCGGCGGATCGTTTATCAATCATTCATTGAATGATAAATAACTACAAGTGACGGAGATACACGATTTAAATAATGAAAAATCCAATATTTAAAAATAGTATCCAGAATAACTGGAAAAGTGGAAACAAGACCAGATATAATTTGATCATTATGACCAAATCCAAAATCTTTGTAGACAGAACCAATCATTAGTTCCCAACCATGGGGTGAATGAAATCCGATACATAAATCGGTTAATAAAAGAATCAAAAAAGCTTTGACTGTATCACTTAAGTTATATAGGAATTCTTGAGTCCAAGAGTTAAGAATAACAAGTTCTTGATTACCTAAAATAGAATAACCGGTTAGAATAACAAAACAGATTAGATTTGTTGAGAAGTGAAAAATCGTATGGATACGATCCTCATTGTGTATATTGATTAATTGGATCGTTTCTTTGTGGATTTCTATAGGAAGCTTTTGTAGATGTGTCTCCGAGTATTCCTTGATCATTTCTTCCAAGAAGAGGATTTCCTCTAATTCTATGAACTTTTCTAGAATACTTTTTTCTTGCATATCATTCAAAAAAATTTCGGATTGACCCGTATTCGACCAATTAGTAACCCAAGATTCCATACTTTTAGTAAATGAGAGAGAAATCCACCAGGGCAGAAATACTATAGATGCAAGATACAAAAGAGGAGTGAATGCTTTCTTTTTTGCCATTTTTCACCTGTGAATTTAAAATTAACCCACTTCATTTGTCGACTCTATGTGATCCAATATTTCTTTCAAACCAAACATGAGTTCTCGACAAGGTATCAAACCTATGAATCTATTTTATTTGTGATTTTGTTTGAATCTAGAAAGAATACAGAAATAGACTAAGACTCCACTTCGAATTCGACTGAAGAAATAATACAAAATTGTGTTTCCAGATATCTCAATTCATCAAATTCCAAACAAAACACGTGTCTCCTTTCGATCAATGAACAAAAGAAGTCCTTTAAGGAATGAATATTGTTGAGATTTTGAGACGTAAAGAACAAAGAACTCTGTTTCTATCAAAATATCCAATATTTCAAAAAAATTCCAAGGATTTCCCATAGTCAAGAATAGAATAATTGAGAGAAAAATATTGTGATGATCAAAAAGTCGATTGACAAAAAGAAAAGAATTTACAAGATATGATTTATCTGCATCTAAAGTATCACTTAGCTATAGAAAAAAACAAGATTCTTGTATTTTTCCCTCCTGCGGAGAAAGCATTCGTTCTTCAGCCCAATCCCTTTCTCAAAAGACTTCAATTGGTACGCGCAAGAAATAGGCCAATTCCGCGGCTTTTTGTTCAATTTCTCGTGGAGTCAAATTCTCATCAGTACGGGTCAACGGAATAGCCCCCCGGCCTCTGATGTCCATATAAAGGATACGGCGAGCATAAATACCCTCTTTAACTTCTATTCTAACGGATTGAATATCTTTTATACGGAATCGGAGGAATATGCGACGATTTTTTCCAGGAAATCCCCACCGAAAAATACACACCACTCCTTCCTTTCTATCGAATTGATCATAACCACTACCTACATTCCAGGAAATTGTGCACCACAAATAGGAACTAATAAAGAGACCTGCGATCCCGTAGAAAGACATCACGATCCCTTGTGGAAAAAAAATGATTTGCTGAGACGGAACAAAAGATATCAAATTTCTACCAAGATAACTGGAAGTTCCAACCAATAAGAATCCTAATGAACCTAAAAAAACGAGAAGCGCCCAGCAAAAATTACTTAGTTTTCGAGACCCCGTTATAAGTTCTATCCATATATGTTCTGATCGCCAACTCATACTTGATCCGATTGCATTTTATTGGAATTGAGAGAATACCCCAAACGGTTTTGACTTTACTTTTTTTGTTTCCGAATGAGAACTTTCATCAACTAGCACTAGTTTAATGTGAACTAGCACTAGTTTGATGGGAACCTTTAGGAGTAATTCCTCAAATTGGTTAGATCTAAAATAATAACACACCCTTCCTATGATCCCAATATACAGATATACATATGGATCCGCCAACTTTACATTTTGGGTATCCAGCAGTCCTGATCTATTTCAAACTAGCTAGAATTCAGTTACCCATAGATCATTTTCTGCAGGCATAAGAGCTTTTTCCTTTATGTTCGGCAGAAATCGCATGTTCTACCTTATTTCCCGAAATAAATATATGTGTTATGCTACAAGTCTAAGTTTCAAAAAAACGGATGAGATTGGGTCCCCTCAGATCTAAACAATCTTGTTTTTTTGAACATGAAGAAATAAAGAAGCCATTGCAATTGCCGGAAATACTAGGCCTACTAAAGGCACAAAAATAGAGGGAAATTGGAAAGTTGTCATAAAATGGGTACCTCGATTTACTATTTGTACCTGTTCTTATTTTTTTTTAATATCATATTTTTTATTTATACTAATTATAATTAATAATTGTAATTAGTATGAATTCGTAGTTATTATTAATTAATTCAATTTGAAAATTCTTATTACAGATATAAGTATCTAATTGAGTATATAGAATAAGTCCAAGGAATGTAGAACTCAAAAAATGGACTTATTCGTCTATCTACATGAAAGATACATATGATAATCCATTTGATTATTTTTCTGCATTTCTTTGTGTTTTATTCTTGTCTTCGAATTTAATATTAATAAGAGTTTCTTACAAATTATTGAAAGATTCATTAGAATGCGGCCCAACCGGGATTTTTAGTGAAAATAGGATTTTCGGGGGATGAAGAAAGATACAAAACCATATATCTATTTTTTCTATATTTGAATTTGATTCTATACGTAAGACAAAATTCGTTTTATTTGCCTAATTTCACGAAAGGAAGAACTCGTGTTTTTATCTTGTTGATAGAGACTTCTTAATTAGTAATCGGGAATCCAGGTAAAAAAAAAAGAGTTATCCGCCACTTTTGATTCTTTCTACAATTAGATCTTAGGTCACCAAAGAAAACTTCATTCTTAGTTACTTTGATTCCGATAAGCAAACTACTTGTTTGCTACAAATAAAATAATTGAACCTAGTGCATTGAATTTGAATTCAAGGGAAAGAAGGCGTGGAGCTTAAATAACTCACTCAGAACACTTTTTAAAAGATTACGTGGTACGATTAGGTCAAATAAGCCCTTCTGGAATAAATATTCAGAAGCTTGTGAACCTTCGGGTATCGTTTTATTCAATGTTTGTTCAATTACTCTTTTACCCGCAAATGCAATGTAGGAATTTGGTTCGGCAATAATAATATCTCCCAACATACCAAAACTAGCTGTTACCCCACCGGTAGTAGGAGATGTAAGGATTGATACATACAATAACTTTTTATTTGATTGGTAATCATATAAGGCAGACGAGATTTTAGCCATTTGCATCAAGCTCAAACTTCCTTCTTGCATGCGCGCCCCCCCCGAAGCGCACACTATAATAAGAGGTATAAATTGATTGGTAGCGTACTCAATCAAACGGGTTATTTTCTCCCCGACTACGGATCCCATACTACCCCCCATAAATTTAAAATCCATAACCCCAATTGCTACGGGAATACCATTTAGTTGACCTACGCCTGTTTGAACAGCCTCGGTTAATCCTATGTTTCTTTGATAAAAATCAATACGGTCTTTATAAGTCTCCTCCTCCGAATGAAATCCAATGGGATCCCCGGAGACCATGTCTTCATCCATAGGATCCCAAGTACCGGGGTCGATCGAAACTTCGATTCTTTCTGAACTACTCATTTTCAAATGATATCCACATTGTTCACAAATATTAATTTGTGATTTCAAAAGTTTCTTATAATTTAATCCATAACAATTTTCGCATTGAACCCACAACTGCTTGTATTTTTGAGTTGCATTGAGATCGCTAGCTCTTAGAGTTAAATCACTACTCTTCGCGCGGGTTCGTATACTGGGTTCACTACTAGTTTTACGTTTCTGAAAAACGCACTTAGAAATGTAACTGTCACTGCTATCACTTACAGTGGGCGTATCAATACAGATTTGAGACTGAAGATAACTGTCAATGCAACGAGTAATATGATTATTCCAACTAGATTGAG